GTCTGATTCGGGGGGTAAGGTCCTATTGAGTTCTTACTCTTCGGGTAAGGCTTTGTTTGATCTATTCCATAACATAAAAAAAGGTTGGAAATTCATCCAGTCAACATAATCATAATATTAGATTCATAGAAATGATAAAAGGATGCTTTGTTTCTGATGATGTTTTTGAAAAATGGAATCCCTTGATTGATTCATAGTATCTGCTCCGCCATAGTATGAGGGCCCCTTCCGAAACAAGAAGTAAAGAAGGAATCAATTGATTTTTTGGATGACACAGGATTTCTACAGATGAGACATCCTGCAAACCATTTCTATACTAATTTAATTGAACCTTACTCTACTCTATTCTATAAAAATAAAATTTCATCAAGTAAAAAAAGACTCTTAATGTTCCGGTTGAAAGGGGAAAATCTTGGATTTTTGCACATATCCAAATCCTTATTTATTATCTCATCTTAAAATTTTATTTTTTTTTTACTTGAAATTTTATAAGTTCGTTGAAGAAGTTCTATTTGTTTACTAAGCCATCCCCCTTTTTGTTTGTCCGCCACTTCTTATGAATCTAAAGAAAGAGGTTCCGATAGACCTGGAAAAGAAAACAGTAATCTTTGACGAACAAGATCAAGAATCATTATTATTTCGACACAAGAAAATTCCTTTTCTTGTGTCGAAAATTAGGAAGACAAGTAATCCCTCCCAGAATCATTCTTTCATTTATCCCTTGCCGCGTATTCTCTTCTTACTTAATGTTATGCCGCCTATTGTCTATTAGAATTCGATTCTATTAGATAGAAAAAACTATTGATACATTCCATGACATTTACAATCTGGCAATAAGAAGCGTCACACCGCTCCAATTTGGATTGAAAAAAAAAAAAGGGGGGGGGTCAAGTAGTCTTCTTCGCAATATACATACTATTACTAGGAATGGGATACAAGCAATTCCCGGCATCTCGCAGAAAAGCAGTATAAACAAAGCAAGACAAGGGGCTTTCCATATTTTTTTGGATCATACATAATTGCATTGATCAACAATAATTCGGCCCTTTTTACCAACTTGATGAATCCGTGGATCTAGAAATTCATTTCGGACAATTGAACCTTCTCAAACTGTTTCTTTTTGAGAACCAAAAAGATTTGTGCTAGGATAACAGATGCCAAGAAGAACAACAAACCTTGGACACGTAATGGGTCTTGAAGTACTATTTCTGCATCTCCCTGACCAAATCCACCCACATTGGGATTACTCGTTAATGGCTGATCAAGCTTGATGGATTCACCCTCTGAAACAAGAAGTTCTGGTCCTGGAGGTATAATATCAACCACTTGGTGTCCATCCGATGCATCGGCTATGCTTATTTCATATCCCCCTTTTTCTTTACGTACTATTCTGCTTACTATACCTGCTGCTGTAGCATTATAGACTGTATTGTTACTCTTGCTCCCGTCGGGATAAATCTGACCCCTTCCCCTGTTCCCGCCTACGTATATGGGATATTTTAAGAAGTGAACGTCTTTCTTAGTAGAAGGGTCCGGAGAAAGAATGGGAAAGACGATTTCACTATATTTCTGACCAGGAACAGGACCCACTACAAGAATATTTCTTTTAGTGGGGCGATAGCTCTGAAAAGACAGATTGCCCATCTTTTCTTTCAGCTCGGGAGAAATACGATCGGGGGGAGCTAATTCGAATCCCTCGGGTAAAATAAGGACAGCCCCCACATTCAAAGCCCCCTTTTTACCATTAGCAAGAACTTGTTTCAGTTGCATATCATAAGGGATTCTAACAACTGCTTCAAATACAGTATCAGGAAGCACAGCTTGTGGAACCTCAATATCCACGGGCTTATTAGCTAAATGGCAATTGGCACATACAATACGCCCGGTTGCTTCTCGTGGATTTTCATAACCCTGCTGCGCAAAAATAGGATATGCATTTGAAATAGATGTCCGAGTTATTACATATATCATGATCAATACGGAAATGAATCGAGTCATCTCTTTCTTTACCCAGGAAAAGGTATTTCTATTTTGCATGGTCCAATAATTGATCCCGGAAATTTCTACAATAAATTAGGTAGGTAGCTAGCATAGTTCCCTATCCATGATTCTGCCATTGTACTGGAATAATTGTACTGAAGTATAGTAGGAATCCCCTGGGCGGGTAGAAGTATAAAGAGTGAGTAAGCTTCAAAACAGTTTGTTTATGTACGAAGTAGCATCACGATTTGATTGATATCAGCAGATCAAATGAGTTCTTCATTCATTCATTGAATGATAAATCACTACAAGTGAAGGAGATACACGATTTAAATAATGGAAGATCCAATATTTCAAAATTGTATCTAGAATGACTGGAAAAGTGGAAACAAGACCAGATATAATTTGATCGTTATGAGCAAATCCAAAATCTTTGTAGACCGAACCAATCATTAGTTCCCACCCCCGGGGTGAGTGGAATCCGATACATAAATCAGTTAATAAAAGAATAGAAAAAGCCTTTATTGTGTCGCTTAAGTTATAGAGGAATTCCTGAACCCAAGAATTCAGAATGACAAGTTCTTCATTACCCAGAATAGAATAACCACTTAGAATAGCAAAACAGATTATATTTGTCGAGAAATCCAAAATGATATGGATATGATCTTCGTTGTGCATTTTGACCAATTGCATCGTCTCTTTGTGGATTCCTATACGAAGCTTTTGTATCTGTGTCTCCGGGTACTCTTTTATCATTTCATCCAACAGGAATAGTTGTTCTAATTCTATGAATCTTTCTAGAACGTTCTTTTCTTGAATATCATTCAAAAAAGTTTCGGATTGTCCGGTATTCCACCAATTAGTAACCCAAGGTTCCAGACTTTTATTAAATGAGAGAGAGATCCACCAGGGCAAAAAGACTATAGATGCAAGATACGGGAGGGGAGTCAATGCTTTCTTTTTTGACACTTTTCATCTGTGAATTGTTAATGAACCCGCTTCATTCACCGACTCTATCTGATCCGATATTTCTATGAAGCATGAGTTCTATAACAAGGTATGGAACCTATGGATCTATTCCTTTTTTTTTTTTTTGAATTGTTTAGTCCTTGGATCTAGAAAGAATATAGAAATAGAAATAGAATAAGGGCCCGTTTCGAATGAAGAAATAATCAAATACTTTTCCCAGATATCTCAGTCGGTCAAATTCGAACCAATTCTATCTTCATTTGTTCTTTCGATGAATGCCCAAAAGAACCGCTTGAAATAATGAATATTATTTTGATTTCGAGACGAAAGAACTCCCCTCAATTATTTTTTCGAAATTTTCACTGGCTACCCACGACCCAGGAATAATTGAGGGGATATTTCTGAAAAATATTAATGATGAAATCCGAAATAGGTGACAAAACGAGAGAGAAATTGGATAGTTATGAGAGATCTAAACGTTTGGTTATCCAGGAGTTAAAGAAAGGATCAAAAAAGAAACATCGATTGACAAAAGAAAGATAATTAACGAGATATGATACATCTGTATCTAATGTATTAATCCAAAGTATTGGCCCTAAAAAGAGAAATTATGTATTCCGAAATGCTCTGATATGTGTGATGAATACATACTTATTAGACTTGTTACTAGTAGAATTGAGTTCTATATGCAGAAAAAGGAGTTTTGGTCGATCAAAATTGCTTCTTATTATGGTTGTTCCGTATACGTCCGCCTGCTTTATTCTATGGGCCACAGAAGGATTACCAACGGAACGGGGGAAATAGAATCTAACATGTTTTGCTCGAATGAACGTTCCGAAGAAGCTTCAGTTATATTTAAAAGGGGGTTCCTGAGTCCCTTCCCTCATGCTGAGAAAGCATTCATTCCCTTCATTTCAAAATACTTCAATTGGCACGCGCAAGAAATAGGCCAATTCAGCAGCTTTTTGTTCAATTTCTCGTGGAGTCAAATTTTCGTCAGTACGGGTCAAGGGAATGGCGCCCTGGCCTCTGATTTCCATATAAAGGACACGTCGAGGATAAAGACCCTCTTTAACTTCCATTCTGATCGATTGAATCTCTCTCATAAGGAATCGAAGGAAGATGCGACGATTTATTCCAGGAAATCCCCAACGAAAAATACACACTATTCCTTCTTTTCTATCGAATCGATCATAACCGCTACCTACATTCCACGAAATTGTGCACCACAAATAGGAACTAATGAACAGACCTGCGATCCCATAGAAAGACATCACGATTCCTTGGGGAAAAAAAAGGATTTGCTGAGACGGGAATAAAGATATCAGATTCCTACCAAGATAACTGGAAGTTCCAACCAATAAGAATCCTAGTGAACCTAAAAAAAGGATACAGGCCCAGCAGAAATTACTTGTTTTTCGAGACCCCGTTATAAGTTCTATCCATATACGTTCTGATCGATAGTTCATACTAGATCCAGTTGCATCCTATTGGAATTGAGAGAAGAGAATAAGCCAAATGAATTTGATTTTACTTTTTTTATTTTGCTCCCGAAGTAACTCTCATCAACTAGCACTATTATGACGCGAACTATTAGGAGTAATTCATCGAATTGGTTAGATATAAAATAATAACATCCCCTTCGTATAATACCACCACTATGTATATCTACATAATATAGATACGTTAACTTTCTATTTCAGATATCCGCTCTGATCCATTTTAAAACAGCTAGCCCCCCATATACATGCATTTATCCATATATAATGTATCCGCACACGTATAATCACTTTTTTATTTGTGCCCGGAGGGAGCCCCATGTCGTATCATATTCCACTAAATGGATATCCCTATTATGATCCAAGTCCAAGTGTTGAAATAAATTGATGAAATTTTGTCCTATCGGGTCTAAACAATCTTGTTTTTTTGAACATGAAGAGATAAAGAAGCCATTGCAATTGCTGGAAACACTAAGCCCACTAAAGGCACAAAAATAGAGGGTAAATTGAAATCTGTCATAGAATGGGTGCCTCGATTTAATATTTGTACCTGTTATAAAGATATCTTATCTTATGATAAGTATATCTATTATAAGTATTATTAAGTATATAATAAGTGCAAGGAATGTAGAGCTAAATAAGTGTATCTATTCACCTTTCTACAAGAAATAGATGGATGATAATCCGCTTTATTATTCTTGTTCTACCGCCCTTATCTTCTAATAAAGAGTTTCTTACGAGTTTCCTAAGGATTTGTTAGAATCCGATCCAACAGGAATTCATAGTCAAAAGTGTAGGTCCTCGGGAGATATAAAAATATGCAACACTTCCCTTATAGATTTGAATTATTCCATATATATTAATACGATATATATTAATATGAAAGAAGGGAACATGAAATTCTTTTGATTTTTTTTTCCCAATTCCATTCCGCGGAAGGAAGAATTCACTCTTTTCCTCCTGATAGGGGGTTCCTGATTACTAATCATGAATAGGGGTAGGATAAAAAATCTGCATCAAAAAAAGTAATTATCCGAAACTTCCTATAGAACTTATGTTACCAAAGAAAACTCCACTCTTCTTATTTTGACTTTAATTCCGATGAACTAAAGTTCGCTACAAATAACTGAGCCTAGCGCTCTACTTGAATTTTGATTCAAGGGAAAGAAACCGTGTAGCTGAAATAATTCACTCAGAACACCTTTTAAAGGATTACGTGGTACGATTGGATCAAATAAGCCCTTATGGAATAAATACTCAGCTGCTTGTGAACCGTCAGGTACTGTCTTATTCAATGTTTGTTCAATTACTCTTTTCCCCGCAAATGCAATGTAGGCATTGGGTTCAGCAATAATAATATCTCCCAACATACCAAAACTGGCCGTTACTCCGCCGGTTGTAGGAGATGTAAGGATTGATACATAGAATAACTTTTTATTGAATTGATAATCATATAAAGCGGAAGATATTTTAGCCATTTGCATCAAACTCAAACTTCCTTCTTGCATACGTGCTCCTCCAGAAGCACACACCATAATAACAGGTAGAGATCTATTAGCAGCATATTCGATCAACCGGGTGATTTTCTCGCCTACTACGGATCCCATACTACCCCCCATGAACTGAAAATCCATAACCCCAATGGCTATGGGAATCCCATTTAGTTGACCTATGCCTGTTTGAACAGCCTCAGTTAAACCTGTCTTTCTTTGATACGAATTGATACGATCTCTATAAGGTTCCTCCTCCGAGTGAAATTCAATGGGGTCAATAGAGACCATGTCTTCGTCCATAGGATCCCAAGTGCCCGAATCAACCGAGAGTTCGATTCTATCTGAACTACCCATTTTCAAATGATATCCACATTGTTCACAAATATTCATTTTTGACCTAAAAAATTTCTTATAATTTAATCCATAACAATTTTCGCATTGAACCCATAAATGTCTGTATTTTTTATTTCCATCGAAATCATTAGATCTTCCTCTTATATTGAAATCACTGCCATTACCGCCAGTTCTTATACTAGAACTCCCCCTGTCACTATCACTTACACTTTCACCACTACAAATGTAACTATAAATATAACTGTAAATGGGATTGTCGCTACCACTCGAAATGTACTTATCAATACTGATTTCAGAACGAAGATAACTATCAATGCAACTATTAATGTGATTATTCCAACTATACGTAGTATCATACATATAATGATCATAGTAGCGATTGTCACTCTTAGACCCGCTATTCAGATAACTAGAAAAAGCAGTTTCTAGTTCACTCAGAAAAGAACTATCATTGTCAATCTCAAAAACCCGATTTTCAATATCAAAATAGACGGAATAACTGTTACCATTACTATCCCTAACTAAAAAAGTGTCATCAGAGATGAAACTCCAAATGTCCCTGACACCGAAAAAATGATCAACATTACTGCAACTATTACTTTCGCGCCAACCACGATTATGATTGTTTTTATTCGTATCATTTAGAATGGGATCTTCACTTCCACTGGTATTTCCAACAGGACGACCAAGACTGTCCATTGATTTACCTAGCCCACACCTGTGTTCTAACTCCTCGTTAGACAACATTGAATTGAACCACCATTTTCCCATAGATCCTTCCTGCCCCCTATTTGAAAATACAATAAATGAATAGTCATTCGACGAAAAATCATTTTACTATTTCATTTCCTATCGGAATACGCATATAGATCCAATCACTAGGATTATTAACTAATAACGAGTAACTATTGAACGAAAGAGATGATTTTGTGGGAATCGGGAGTATCAATTCACTATATATGATGGAACCTTTTCTTCAATTATTATAAATAGAAGATAGGTTTCTCCCATGTTGTGTACAAACTCTCATCGAAAAGATAAATATTTGTTCCCTCCTGGGAAGGATTCATTTTCGTATAATCTCGTATAATAATAAGTTTCTAATGCAACACGGAATGAAAAGGACAATATACAGGATGAGTAGAAGAAGTTGTGACCCTTGGCTCGATCTATGGTCCGAAACAACGGGATAGAAAAGGATCCAC